ATTTGATCTTTTCTTGTATTCGGAAAAAATATATTTTCAACGTCAAATGAGTTGTATGTTGGAACTTACAAAAAGCCCTTCTGCGTGAAGTAGGGGAGTAGCAATTTATCCCTATCGAAAGAAAACCTCTAGGAACAATAAGATTTAATCAGAAATATCGACAGATTCTTACGGAGTCCGAACCAAAGAAATATTAAAAACCACTGTTCGAATTTCATTTCTATCCAATTTGAATATCAGAATAGTAGATATAGTTATGATTCAATGGGTTAGGTCCACTTACTTTTGTTTAGAATCTTTCCCATTTTTTTGATTGGAATAATAATAAATAGGAATATCTGACAATTATAGGAGATATATATCCCATTCTAAAAAAAAAGAAGATATATAGAAATAATTATATATAGAAATAAGAATATTTTACTTTCTAACTAGAATTAGTTTATTAGTTTACTACTAGACTAGAGTAATTGGATTTGAATTCATTAGAATAATCACAATAACTTATTAGAATTAATAAGTTAAAAATTCCATTTTTTAATGAAATTCTACTATTCCTTAGTTTTTTATTTTAGTTACAACTGGAAACTTCTTACAAATATCAAGAATATCTCCCAAAGAGGAAGACTACTCTTGGCATTTTATGAAAAAAAAGTCAAAAGCCCCTTATCGGATTTGAACCGATGACTTACGCCTTACCATGGCGTTACTCTACCACTGAGTTAAAAGGGCCTCATTTGATTCAATTCCGGAATAGGGAACCAGCCCATCTGAGTTTAGTACATCTATTTGTTACTGCATATAGTTATTATATATATTATTATATTATATATAATAATAAATAAAAATTAGATATAGTAGATAGAATCTAAAAAAATAGAAATATATATTTACATAGATCAATTTGTTGTTCATAGCAACTCATTAAGGAACAAAAAATTGGACTAGTGAATAGAGTATAGTGAAAAAATGATTATTATTGAATTTGATAAATAAATATCAATGTAATGAATTTTTTCAAAACCGATTCGAATTCAAATCATCCTCATCATAACACGGAATTCTTTTAATGGATACATGTACCCACTACACTAATTCAAATATTTCATCGAATCATATCACTCCATTCTATTGACAATTTCAAAAAACTGTTCATACTATGAACATAGTAGAATGGCGGTCGGGCAAGTATGCCCCCATCGTCTAGTGGTTTAGGACATCTCTCTTTCAAGGAGGCAACGGGGATTCGACTTCCCCTGGGGGTAGGTTACTATGAAAGGAAATGGATCAATGCGGGATTATCAATTAACGACTGAAATTGATTCTTCCTGGGTCGATGCCCGAGCGGTTAATGGGGGCGGACTGTAAATTCGTTGACAATATGTCTACGCTGGTTCAAATCCAGCTCGGCCCAACAATTTGATAATCCACCATTTGTTGTTTTATGAAAATGACCGATGTGCTCGGATACGTCCGTATTACATATAATTTCTACAAATTAGGAATTTGGATTTTCCTAAATTCCTTACAGGATCTGTAAGTATAAGGAAAGCATTCAAGTAAAAAAAAAAAAAAGCCCGCCTCTTTCAGTTACAGTACAGCTATTGAATCTCAAATCAAATATAACAAATAGAAAAAAAGGGTTTGAATGAAATTGTAAGAATATTTATGTATGCTATACGATTTTTTCCCTGGGATTGTAGTTCAATTGGTTAGAGCACCGCCCTGTCAAGGCGGAAGCTGCGGGTTCGAGCCCCGTCAGTCCCGATGGATATAAAGAAAATCAAAAAAATATCATTTCTAACAGGGATCCCCCCCCCCTTTTTTTGTTTTGATTTCTTTCTTCGTCGGAACCTTTCTTATTTATTTTCTTATTTTATATATATACCTTAAACTAAAAAAAAATAAAAATAAGGAATTTTTGATTGCATCAGAAAGTAAAATTTTTTTTATTTGGTATGGATAAAAGATCTTCCTATGTTATACTATTTAATTCTCGACTATGAATCGATTTGATAGCTCAGATATTGTTATTCGTGATATTGATTCGATTTGATATCATCGATATCCAATTTATACCGTGGAATTTACCGCCGAAAGATTGAAAATTTATATGGGATTAAATCCCGAAGTATTCATTTTATTAGAAATTAAAGAGAAAGAAAACCTAGAGATTATGGAAGTAAATATTCTCGCATTTATAGCTACTGCACTCTTCATTCTAGTTCCTACTGCCTTTTTACTTATAATTTACGTAAAAACGGTAAGTCAAAGTGAATAATTTTACTTAAACATGACTTCTGATTTCTTATCAATGCAATGATTTATAATGATTGAATAACAAAAATGAAAAAAGGATTTCAATTTCGGGTCTTAGTTTGAAATGAAATGATCAGACTACCATCAGCAAAATTTTATGAAATCCATATAGTATAGTCGAAAGAAATAGATTTGATTTCTTTCGACGATACTATCTATTATGGTAGTGGATAATGTTTTACTCTATGTTTTATTGATTTGAAAAAATAAAAAGGTTTAATATGTACCAATCTATCTATAAATAAATAGATATTTTCATATTCATACTATCTACTATACTATAGATGGATATAGATCGATATAGAATTTTTCGATTTCTGATTCTTTTCAGAATTCTGGTATCATATTCGGTATGATACTTAAGCAAATATATTCTAAATATAGTATTTTAGCACTCCAAAAAATGAATTGATAAAATAATTGACAGATGATCCGGGGGTTCCGTGAATTCTATGAAAAAAGTTTTTCATATTTCGAAAAGATTGGTGGTAACCAGTTCATCAAAATAGAAATCTTAGAAACAATTTGGTTGGAATGGGAATCCATTTCCTATTATTTTTATTCCCTTGACTTTCAAAATACGAAGATGGTAACAATTCAAATATTTGTTTGATTGAAAGAGTATTTTCAATATTCTACATATTCTAAATTATACATAGAATACATTCTAGCACTGGAATACAATAGAATTAAAAAATGCAGATATTATTTCATTAATTAATTTAATTAGTATTAATCAAATAACTAAAATTCAATTGTTAACAAATTGAAGAACCCAGCTATACTATAAAACAATTGATACAGTTTGATCCCTTAACTCAATGAAGGGTACCTTAGAGTCCACTTCTTCCCCATACTACAAGGGAAAGGGAAAATGTAAAAACTACCATTAAAGCAGCCCAAGCAAGACTTACTATATCCATGTCAATTTTGTCTCCTATCGCTATCAATATGAAGGAATTATTTCATTATTTTTTACTAATTTTTCTTGTATTTTTTTCTTATTTATTTTTCACTAAAAATTTTATAATAATAGTGGAATCGCTGGTACAGAGTCAAAAAAAGATTTCCGGATAACATCATTGATGAAACAATTCAATAAATCCAATTCTAAGATCTAAAAAGTTCTTATCTGATTTCTAGTAGAATTGAAAATTATTATGCATAAATAAAAAATATCTAGAAATATCCTTGGAAGTATTAAGGGAATGAATCTGACTAATAGGTAGTAAGAAAAAGATCTATGTTTTCTTTTGTCCCATTTCATTAAGTGAAAAAAAAAATATATATATAGAATCAAGATAGATTCTTTTGTATACTCTTCTCTTATTTGCATTTGATCTAATCCTTACCGTCTCCCGATTTCTTCTCTCAAAAAAAAACAATAGGAAAAAAGCCTCTGAAAGTCTTTCACTAGAGCTTACCGAAAAGAAAGAATTTGAAATATAAAAAAATTAATTAATAATAAAAAAGAAATCTAACTAATAATGTAGAAGTGTTCATATACTTTACATGAGTCTGTATACAAGGCTTTTCTTCAACCCTACCAACGAAAAATGGAATTTTATTTCCCGTCCAACCTATCCATTCTTATTCAAGACCCAATCTGTAGACGAACACTACATTAGTAGTGGGATGAAAGGACTATCATTTCAAGATTTATCGATTCCTTTTCACTACTAGAATGAATTTTTCATTGAATTCGAGACAAAAAGATTTACAGCATTTTAGAGAACAAACCTACCGATGCTTAGAATTTTGCATCAAACAAGTCTCAAGAGTCCTTTTGCCACACTTGCTTCCTCGATCAACAAAAAGGAATAAACGATTTCAATTCTCTTGTCGATCAGGCGACACCCGGATTTGAACCGGGGAAAAAGGATTTGCAGTCCCCCGCCTTACCACTCGGCCATATCGCCAAAATAATACAAATTCAAAGGGATCTCCTCCCTTTTCTATTGAAAAAAAAAACAAACGTATAGCTTTCCGCCACAAAAGCAAAAATGTCGTGACAAAGCGCAACCATTAACGACAAATTCCTGAATCGAAAATAAAATGGTTTTTTCTTAATGAGAGAAAAAAATCGAAATTGATACATAACCAATCAATATTGGTTTTTTTATTGAAAAAGAATCCTTTTCTATTTCAATTAGAATTGAAATTATAACAGCAACCGTGAATATATGTCAACCCCAGAACATAATTGTTTATTCTTACACAGATAGAATCGGGTATCTTATTCGTATATGATACCTAATATTATAAGGAATTTAAAAGAAATTCTCGTGCTTCCATTTTTGTGCCAATTTTATTAAATAGATTGATTGAATTGATGATGAATAGAAAAAGAAATTAACACGGCATACGCGCTGTCCCGAACAAATATGAATTACTGCAAGAAAGTAAGAGACATAGATAGCTATAGCTGGGGTTAGATCGATCTATGCATGTTTAATAAATCCTAGTCTTTTTACGCACTACAATCGTATTCTCAAATTATAAAAAAAGAGGTAAAAATATCTCTCTTCTTTGTGAATTCGAATTCAATTAGTTTTGGAACAATTGAAAAGGGAAGTGCTAAAAAAAGCAATTCTATATTGTTTCTGCTTATTAGATTCTATCTTTATCTCATCGAGCCGAGCAAATCCCGAATTCAATTTTTGTTTTGAGATTCTTAAAAA